CATGTTCCTCGACGCTGAGGACATCCCCGAAGAGCGGGGGATTTTGTGACATTTCTGATTGGCTGTCTTGTGTTTCTAATAAGTTGTTTAATAGTTGGCATATTGAATCGTATACAGAATGGGCTGGTTTAGATCGATCCTAACCGGATAATTATGAATTGAATTACTTCAATTTACAATAAAAATTTACTATTTTACCGCATTTTATTCCTGATTTTCTTCCGGTTAAGAAGATAAAATATCAAATCGGGGTTCATTCGAATTATGGTTCGAAATGGAATCACGGATTTACGTGAAATCCCCGGTATTTTCGACTGCTACAAGATCAACAATTCCATGAGCTTGGGCTTCTGTTGCTGACATAAACGCATCTCTTTCCATGTCTTCGGATACAACCCATAAAGGTTTGCCCGTTCTTTGTACATAAACCCTTGTGAGGGTTTCGCGGAGTTTCAGCAGTTCTTCCGCTTCCAGGAAAAATTCTCCTGTTTGTGCCTCATAAAAAGTACTAGCAGGTTGGTGGATCATTACCCTGATAATATAACATAATGAATGGTTCTTCTATCTCGCACGATCAGGCGAAGGAAAGAGATAAAGAATAACAAGAAGAAAAAAAAAAGACGGAACTCAACAACCGTACAGGCATCCTTTGTGCATTGCATACGGCTCCACAATGGACTTTACTTCTCCCTTACATCGAAGAAAGAGATAAATCGGATCTATCAGACCCAGATCGTTAAGTGATCCATTTACCACCCTTCCTTTTTGGGGAGTTAAAAAATACTATGATGGTTCCGTTGCTTTATATATTTATCTCGTCTGTGATTCAGCAATCCCAAAGTTTCTTTTTGATCCGATCAAATAAGGAAAAAATGATCTTGTTTTTTTTTTTATTTTAGTACTCTTTCATAACATAAATATTTGAAAGAGACTTCTAATGTGAAAACAAAAAAGTTTGTGACGCTGAACTGGACTCCCGATAGATAAGATCAAATCGGAAATACCTTTTGTCTCATACTACTCTCTCGATACATAATCTCATGTTATGAAAAAACAATAAGGGTTTGCTCATATCGAACTCGAAGTGCCGTGCTATTATTACTTATTATTTATTCATATTCCATATGGCGAAGGCATAGTTTTCTTTTTTCTCGCAAATCAAATAAAAAACTCATTGGCGCCAAGCGTGAGGGAATGCTAGACGTTTGGTAATTTCTCCTCCGACCAGGAGGAAAGATCCCATTGAAGCGGCTAATCCTATGCAGACTGTATGTACATCTGTTGGCACATATTGCATAGTATCAAAAATACCTATTCCGGGTATTACCCATCCGCCGGGGGAGTTTATAAACAAATAAAGATCCCTGGTCTCATCCTCCATACTGAGATATATCATGAGACCTATAAGTTGGTTCGCGATCTCGGTATCAACTGGTTGGCCTAAAAAAAGTAATCTTTCTCGATGAAGTCGGTTGATTAGGACAAAATTGTATCCCTTAGGAACCGTACACGCACCTTTGGATGCATACGGTTCAAAAAAAATTGCGAAAAAAAAAAGAATCAATGTGTTGATTCCAGCCCTCTTTCTTTTTTCATGGCATTTCATAGCAGGACTTTTCGAATTCCTAACGAAATTTTCTTCCATTTTTAAAGAAAAAGAAAGATGAGTTTTGGTTCGCTTTTCCATAAAAAAGAATTTACTCAACTTATCGAACTAACCTCTCATTGATGTATTGTTTCATCGGAATCCAATCCAAATTACGATGTAATTTTCTTGTTCGTGAATGGGCCTCTTCAATTCTTTTAGGTTCATGCTCTACTCCGGGTAAAGATCTGCCCGATTTCGATTTGCACATATAGGACAAATGATCCCAATACCACTTCTTTTTGTTACGACTTCTCTTTTTTTTTTTTCAATTCATTTCATGTCTTCCGCCAAATATTCGATGAAGTCTATTCCTTCATTGATTGGCAGTTTGAGATCGCTCATATGGTATAAATATAGGAAGCATTTATGATACAAGTGGTAATCATACATATATTACCAATTGGGTATTTTCTGAACGGAGCCTGGATACTTCATTTTATTGGTCCAACCAAGCCAACCATAAATTATTCTAATCGATAATATTAATATTGATCCCCCCAAAAATGGATCTAATTGCACTTCACGCTCCAAATTATTGATGGTTCAATCAATCTTTCTTGGGCGAAACAGAGGATATCTCGATCGGGGGAGAAAACGGGGAAATCCCATATGACCCAATATGTCTGACAAGTCGCACTATACGTCAACCCAAACTGCATCGTCCTCTCCAGGAATCCGAAAAGGTACTTTTGGAACACCAATAGGCATTAGAAAAAGGAGTGTAAGTACTATACATCACTTTGATGTGGAAACGTAACAATGGGTTTATTGTTTTCATAGTATTGCCATTTATCGTATCTTATCCATAGATTGGAAAGTTAATAGAGGAAGACGAAATGAATAAAGGAAAATTATTACGAATGGGTCGGGCTGTTCGAATGATGAACAAGTATCTATGCATTCGTTCATAGAAAATGGGACCAATCCCCCATTGCGTATTGGTACTTATCGGGTATAGAATAGATCTGCTTCTCTTTGTTCCTACGAACAGAATTGTTCCATTATTACCAACGGAATGGAATAAATATTCACCCTTTGCTCCGAGATAATCCACTGAAAAGGGGGGGTCCATAGCATAGTCTCCAATGCGATAAAGTTACATAGTGTCTATTTTTCTTTGATAAAGGAGTATTTCCATGGGTTTACCTTGGTATCGTGTTCATACCGTCGTATTAAATGATCCCGGTCGGTTGCTTTCTGTCCATATAATGCATACAGCTCTAGTTTCTGGTTGGGCCGGTTCGATGGCCCTATACGAATTAGCTGTTTTTGATCCCTCTGACCCCGTTCTTGATCCAATGTGGAGACAAGGTATGTTCGTTATACCTTTCATGACTCGTTTAGGAATAACCAATTCATGGGGCGGTTGGAGTATTACAGGCGGGACTATAACGAATCCGGGTATTTGGAGTTACGAAGGTGTGGCTGGGGCACATATTGTGTTTTCTGGCTTGTGCTTCTTGGCAGCTATCTGGCATTGGGTGTATTGGGATCTAGAAATATTCTGTGATGAACGTACAGGAAAACCCTCTTTGGATTTGCCCAAGATCTTTGGAATTCATTTATTTCTCTCAGGGGTAGCTTGCTTTGGGTTTGGCGCATTTCATGTAACAGGCTTGTATGGTCCTGGAATATGGGTGTCCGATCCTTATGGACTAACTGGAAAAGTACAATCTGTAAATCCCGCGTGGAACGTAGAAGGTTTTGATCCTTTTGTTCCGGGAGGAATAGCCTCTCATCATATTGCAGCAGGGACATTGGGTATATTAGCGGGCCTATTCCATCTTAGTGTTCGCCCGCCCCAACGTCTATACAAAGGATTACGTATGGGTAATATTGAAACTGTCCTTTCCAGTAGTATCGCTGCTGTCTTTTTTGCAGCTTTTGTTGTTGCTGGCACTATGTGGTATGGTTCAGCAACTACCCCGATCGAATTATTTGGTCCCACTCGTTATCAATGGGATCAGGGATACTTCCAGCAAGAAATATATCGAAGGGTTGGCGCCGGCCTAGCCGAAAATCAAAGTTTATCAGAAGCTTGGTCTAAAATTCCCGAAAAATTAGCTTTTTATGATTACATCGGCAATAATCCAGCAAAAGGGGGATTATTCAGAGCGGGCTCAATGGACAACGGGGATGGAATAGCTGTTGGATGGCTAGGACACCCTATCTTTAGAGATAAAGAAGGGCGTGAACTTTTTGTACGTCGTATGCCTACTTTTTTTGAAACATTTCCAGTAGTTTTGGTAGACGGAGACGGAATTGTGAGAGCCGATGTTCCTTTTCGAAGGGCAGAATCGAAGTATAGTGTCGAACAAGTAGGGGTAACTGTTGAGTTCTATGGTGGCGAACTCAATGGCGTTAGTTATAGCGATCCCGCTACTGTGAAAAAATATGCTAGACGTGCTCAATTGGGTGAAATTTTTGAATTAGATCGTGCTACTTTGAAATCCGATGGTGTTTTTCGTAGCAGTCCAAGGGGTTGGTTCACTTTTGGACATGCTTCGTTTGCTTTGCTCTTCTTTTTCGGACACATTTGGCATGGTGCTAGAACCTTGTTCAGAGATGTTTTTGCTGGTATTGACCCAGATTTGGATGCTCAAGTGGAATTTGGAGCATTCCAAAAACTTGGAGATCCAACTACAAGGAGACAAGTAGTCTGATACAACATTGCTCTAGTATCTTTCGTTTTTATTTGATTTTTTTGATTTGACTTTGACATAGGGTACCCGAGAAATCTTGATTTGAATCACCGCCCTTTCTTTATCTGGGGGATGATCCCAAACGAACAGGTGTGGAAGCTATAATTGTAAACCACAATCGAATCTATGGAAGCATTGGTTTATACATTCCTCTTAGTCTCGACTCTAGGAATCATTTTTTTCGCTATCTTTTTTCGAGAACCACCTAAAGTTCCGACTAAAAAGATGAAATGATTTTTCATTATCTCAATTGAAGTAATGAGCCGCCCAATATTGGGCGGCTCATTACTTCAACTAGTCCCCGTGTTCCTCGAATGGATCTCTTAGTTGTTGAGAGGGTTGCCCAAAAGCGGTATATAAGGCGTACCCGGTAAAACTTACAAGTAAACCAGATATAAAGATGGCGACTAGGGTTGCTGTTTCCATTATTATATAATTTCTAATTTCAAGACCACAATGGATCTATGATAAGATCGTTTATTTACAACGGAATGGTATACAAAGTCAACAGATCTCAACCAATGCAATAGGATTTATGGTTACACAAACCGTTGAGGGTAGTTCTAGATCTGGTCCAAGACGAACGACTATAGGGGATTTATTGAAACCATTGAATTCGGAATATGGTAAAGTAGCTCCTGGATGGGGAA